TTTGAATAAATCGAAATATTTATTCGATGCAATTACAGCATATTCCAATGATCAAACGATTAGAAAAAAATCTATTGGAATCAAAATAAATGAAATAAATAAAAAGGTCCCGCGATGGTCATACAAATTGATTGACTATTTGGAAGAAGAGGAAAACGAAGAAGAAGAATCAACCGAGGATCATGGTATTCGTTCACGAAAAGCCAAACGTGTAGTAATTTTTACTGATAACGAAACGAATAAAAAACCCAATACTACTAGTAATCGTGATCAAGGAGACGAGGTGGCTTTGATACGTTATTCGCAACAATCGGATTTTCGTCGAGATATAATAAAAGGCTCCATGCGTGCTCAAAGACGTAAAACAGTTACTTGGAAACTGTTTCAAACAACTGTGCACTCCCCGCTTTTTTTGGACAGAATAGACAAAACTTTTTTTTTTTCTTTTGATATCTCCAAAATTTTTAATTTAATTTTTAGGAATTGGATGGGGAGGGGCGCGGAATTAAAAATTTCGGATTCTGAAGAGGAAGAGGCGAAAGAAAAAGAAAAGGATAAAAAAAAAAAGGAAAATGAACGTATAACAATAGCAGAAACTTGGGATACTATTCTATTTGCTCAAACAATAAGAGGTTCCGTGTTAGTAACTCAATCAATTTTTCGAAAATATATAGTATTGCCCTCGTTGATAATAGCCAAAAATATTGGACGTGTGCTATTATTTCAATCACCCGAGTGGTACGAGGATTTGGAAGAGTGGAATAAAGAAATGCATGTTAAATGCACCTATAATGGTGTTCAATTATCAGAAACAGAATTTCCTAAAAATTGGTTAACTGACGGTATTCAGATAAAGATCCTATTTCCTTTCTGTCTGAAACCGTGGCACAGATCTAAGCGACAATCCCATCATAGAGATTCAACGAAAAAGAAAGGGAAAAAATATAATTTTTGTTTTTTAACAGTTTGGGGAATGGAAACCGAACTGCCTTTTGGTTCTCCCCGAAAACGACCTTCCTTTTTTGAACCTATTTGGAAACAGTTTGAAAAAAAACTGAAAAAAGTAAAAAAAAAAAGTTTTATAGCTCTAAAAATTAAACAAGAAAGAACAAAAAGGTTTCTAAAGGTATCAAAAGAAAGAACAAGATGGGTTATAAAAATAGTTCAATTTATAAAAATAATAATGAAAGAGCTTGCAAAAGTAAGTCCAATTCCATTATTTGGATTGAGAGAAGTATATGAATCGAATAGAAATATAAATAAAAAAAATTTTCTAATAAGTAATCAGATGATTCATGAATCGTCCATTCGAATTAGATCCATGGATTGGACAAATTATTCACTGACAGAAAAAAAAATGAAGGATCTGGCTGATAGGACAAGTACAATCAGAAACCAAATCGAAAAAATCACAAAAGACAAGAAAAACATATTTATAACTACGGATGTAAACATTAGTCCTAACGAAACAAGTTGTGATGATAAACGATTAGAATTAGAATCGCCGAAAAAGATTTGGCAGATATTAAAAAGAAGAAGTGCCCGACTAATACGTAAATGTCACTATTTTATGAAATTTTTTATTGAAAGGCTATACATGGATATCTTTTTACGTATCATTAACATTCTTAGAATCAATGTAAAAGTTTTCATTAAATCAAAAAAACAAATTACTGATAAATACAGTTACAATGATGAAAAAAAAAAAATTCATTTTTTTTCGACTATAAAAAAGTCGATTTCTAATTCTAATATTAGTAATAACAATTCGCAGATTTTTTGTGACCTCTCTTCCTTGTCACAGGCATATGTATTTTATAAATTATCACAAAACCAAGTTATTAACAAGCATCGCTTGAAATCCGTATTTCAATATCACGAAACAATTCCTTTTATTAAGTATAGAATAAAATATTTTTTTGGAACACAGGGAATATTTCATTCCGAATCAAAGCATAAGAAACTTCGCGGTTTTGGAATGAATGAATGGAAAAGCTGGTTAATGGGTAATGATCACTATCAATACGATTTATCTCAGACTAGGTGGTCTAGATTAGTACCGCAAAAATGGAGAAATGGAATCAATCAAATTTTTATGGTTCAAAATAGAAACTCAACAAATTTTGATTCAAAAGACCAATTAATTCATTACGAGAAACAAAACTATTATGCAGAAAATGCATTACCGAGTCAAAAAGATAAATTAAAAAACTACAAATATGCTCTTTTATCAAATAAATATATTCATTATGAAGATAAGAAGGGTTCATATATTTGTGGGTCGCCATTACAAGTAAAAGAGGCCCAAGGTATTCCCTATAATTATTACAATACATATAATCCTGAATTTTTTTATTTTTCAGGAGATATAGATCTTAGTAATTATCTACGAGAAGGTTATATTATTGATAGGGATAAAAATCCGGATAGAAAATATTTTGATTGGAGAACTCTTAATTTTTGTCTTAGAAAAAAGATCGATATTGAGGAATGGACAAATATAGACATCGGGGCCAGCGCCAACATTAATAAAAATACTAAGACTAGGATTAATTATTATCAAATAATTGATAAAAATAAAATTGATAAGAACGATCTTTTTAACCTCGCGATTAATAAACAAATCAACCCAGCCAATCAAACAAAAGCATCTTTTGACTGGATGGGAATGAATGAAGAAATACTAAATTGGCCGATATCTAATCTGGAACTTTGGTTTTTCCCAGAATTTGCGTTACTTTATGATGCATATAAGATTCAACCGTGGATCATACCAATCAATTTACTTCTTTTAAAATTAAAAAAATTTTCTTTTTATATAAATATTAGTGAAAATAAAAATAGTGAAAATAAAAAAATCAATAAAAAGAAAAAAAAATCTCTTGAATTAGAGAATAGAAATCAAGAAGAAAAACAACATCCAGTGCAAGGAGATCTTAGATCATATGCACAAAACCAAAAGAATCTTGCATCTGATCCATCAAAAAAACAAAAAGATGTTAAAGAAGATTATGGGGGATCAGACATTCAAAAACGCAGAAATAAAAAAAAATCTAAGAGCAACATAGCAGCGGAATTGGATTTCTTCCTGAAAAGATATTTTCTTTTTCAATTGAAATGGAATAATGCTTTTAACCAAAAAATAATCAATAATGTCAAGGTATATTGTCTACTCCTTAGATTGAGAAATCCAAAGGAAATGGCTATATCCTCTATTCAAAGGGACGAAATGAGTCTGGATGTAATGCTGATTCCGAAGGCTATAACTCTTGCAAAATTGATAAAAAGGGGACTTTTTATTATTGAACCAGCCCGGTTATCCATAAAATGGGATGGACAATTTATCATGCACCAAACCATAGCTGTTTCACGGGTCCATAAGAGTAAGTACCAAACTAATCGAAGATGCCAAGAAAAAATACATGTTGATACGCATGGTCTTAATGAATCCATTGCACGACATGAAAAGTTGTTTGGTAATAGAGACGAAAATCGTTATGATTTTATTGTTCCTGAAAATATTTTATCTCCTAGACGTCGTAGAGAATTGAGAATAAAAATTTGTTTAAATTCGATAAATTTCAATGTTTTGGATAAAAACAGGGTATTTTGCAATGGGAAAAATGCAAGGAACTGTGGTCAATTTTTTTATGAGGATAAGCATCTTGATGTAGATACAAATAAATTTAGTAAGTTAAAAAGTTTTCTTTGGCCCAATTATCGATTAGAAGATTTAGCTTGTATGAATCGTTATTGGTTTGATACCAATAATGGTAGTCGTTTCAGTATGTCAAGGATACATATGTATCCACGATTGATAATTGGTTGATGGTACATTTCCATGGATCAAGTGGCATATTCGGTATGGTATATGAAGACAAACAAATAAACACACGCCTTGCCTTGTGTTATATTACATTCTGGTACATGATACTAATTCAATGACCTTATCTTAGCTTAGCAATTATATCTAGTAATGAATCGTTATAATCTTCTTAGGCCCCAACCCTTCTTTTTTGTGGGTTAGAAATGGACCGCCCTTATTGTATCCGTATCCCCACAAAATTTTAAATTTTATTGATTAATTGCATTGAAAAAAAAAAAAGAATTATATGAATAAATCCAGATTATTGTGTATAACAAATTAAAATGACTGGCATTATTATTACTGATCAGTAAAATCCATATCTGTAAAAAAATAAAGAAAAAGGGAAGAAGAATTCTTTTTATGGTAAAAAATTTATTCATTTCAGTTATTTCGCAAGAAGAAAAAGAAGAAAATAAGGGGTCTGTTGAATTTCAAGTATTTAGTTTCACCAATAAGATACGTAGACTTACTTCCCATTTGGAATTGCACAGAAAAGACTATTTATCTCAGAGAGGTCTACGGAAAATTCTGGGAAAACGTCAACGGCTGCTGGCTTATTTGTCAAAGAAAAATAGAGTACGTTATAAAGAGTTAATTAGTAAATTGGATATTCGGGAGCTAAAAACTCGTTAAGTTAATTTGAACATGAGTTTTAAATTATTTGATTTATATATTTCTTTTTTATTTATATTATTTATTTTATTATATTTTAAAATTTTGATGAACTTCATTTCGTTTTGAGCAATTCGTGGAATAATGTAATGAATCGGGTAAAAAATATATGATTGTACCAACTACAAGAAAAGACCTCATGATAGTCAATATGGGTCCTCACCACCCATCAATGCATGGTGTTCTTCGACTCATCGTTACTCTAGATGGGGAAGATGTTATTGACTGTGAACCCATATTGGGTTATTTACACAGAGGAATGGAAAAAATTGCGGAAAATCGAACAATTATACAATATCTTCCTTATGTAACACGCTGGGATTATTTAGCTACTATGTTTACAGAGGCAATAACGGTAAATGGACCAGAACAGTTGGGAAATATTCAAGTACCGAAAAGAGCGAGCTATATTAGAGTAATTATGCTAGAACTGAGTCGTATAGCTTCTCATTTGTTATGGCTCGGACCGTTTATGGCAGATATCGGCGCGCAGACTCCTTTCTTCTATATTTTACGAGAGAGGGAGTTGATATATGACCTATTCGAATCTGCCACAGGTATGCGGATGATGCATAATTATTTCCGTATAGGGGGGGTAGCTGCTGATCTCCCTTATGGCTGGATAGATAAATGTTTGGATTTCTGTGATTATTTTTTAACAGGGGTTACTGAATATCAAAAGCTTATTACGCGTAATCCCATTTTTTTGGAACGAGTTGAAGGGGTGGGCATTATTGGTGGAGAGGAAGCAATAAATTGGGGTTTATCGGGACCAATGCTACGAGCTTCCGGAATTCAATGGGATCTTCGTAAAGTCGATCATTATGAGTGTTACGACGAATTTGATTGGGAAGTACAATGGCAAAAAGAAGGAGATTCATTAGCTCGTTATTTAGTCCGAATCAGTGAAATGACGGAATCCATAAAAATTATTCAACAGGCTCTGGAAGGAATTCCAGGGGGGCCCTATGAGAATTTAGAGGTACGGCGCTTTGATAGAACAAAAGATTCCGAATGGAATGATTTTGATTATCGATTCATTAGTAAAAAACCTTCGCCCACTTTCGAATTGTCTAAACAAGAACTTTATGTGAGAGTGGAAGCCCCAAAAGGGGAGTTGGGAATTTTTTTGATAGGCGATCGGAGTGTTTTTCCCTGGAGATGGAAAATACGTCCACCCGGTTTTATCAATTTGCAAATTCTTCCTCAGCTAGTTAAAAGAATGAAATTGGCCGATATTATGACAATACTAGGTAGTATAGATATTATTATGGGAGAAGTTGATCGTTGAAATGATAATTGATACAACAAAAGTACAAGCTATCAATTCTTTTTCCAGACCGGAATCCTTACAAGAGGTTTATGGGCTCATACGTTTACTTGTTCCTATTTTTACTCCTGTATTGGGAATCATAATAGGGGTACTAGTTATTGTGTGGTTAGAAAGACAAATATCCGCAGGGGTACAACAACGTATTGGACCGGAATACGCGGGTCCTTTGGGAATTCTTCAAGCTCTAGCAGATGGTACCAAACTACTTTTGAAAGAGGATCTTCTACCATCTAGAGGAGATATTAGTTTATTCAGTATCGGACCATCTATAGCGGTCATATCCATTTTACTAAGTTATTCAGTAATTCCGTTTGGCTATCACCTTGTTTTAGCCGATCTCAGTATAGGGGTTTTTTTATGGATTGCCATTTCCAGTATTGCTCCTATTGGACTTCTTATGTCAGGATATGGATCGAATAATAAATATTCCTTTTTAGGTGGTCTACGAGCTGCTGCTCAATCGATTAGTTATGAAATACCACTAACTCCATGTGTGCTATCAATATCTCTACGTGCGATTCGTTGGGACATGTACTTTTTTTTACCGATCGATTTTCGTTCTAGTAAAAAAGGTTGAATGTATTGAATAGATATCCTCATTTTTTTATTCATCATTCGGGGCGATGAATTAAACCAGATAGTTATATGAGTGAAACAAAACAGCTTAGAAATTTGCAGTAAAAAGGTTGAGTCTCATTCCCTAGGTACAAGAGTTAAGCGAACGTAAATATAAACAGTAGAAACGGATTACCCCAAGATTGGTTGATTAGCCATCATATCATAGTTTGAAGCGGGTACAAAAGGTCGGCTGTATGGAGTTTTTATTACTATTTATTGTATGTATTACCATACCGGGGATCGAACAAAAATTAGTGGACGGGTAGGAATACCAAGGTGCACAAAGGATTAGTAATGGAGATAATGTAAGTAAATTATCCAAGAGGATATTTCTGCATAAATAATAAATAAAAGGAATCCTAATGGGGCTTTAAGTTGGTAGAAATGATCAAGCAGTACTTCCTCATGATCCCGATCCAGAGTATGCTCCTACCCACTGATTAAACAAATTACTATCGGGAACGAAGTAATCCTTTATTAATTTTTTTTAGAGTCCTTTTTTGTGAGAAAGAAGAATAGAATATTAATGAAATAAATTAATGTAATTGCAACGCAAAAAATTTAATTCTAAAGGATGAGATCAATTCAGAAGCATTTTTTTTATTATAGCAGACAGAATTGCATTGGTCTAATTTGTGACTCTCCGATGTATCTTCACTCTACCTACCCTACAAGAAAGACAAGTATATCGAGATAATATCGAACCGGTCCTTAGATTTATTTCTGGCCATTGAGGAGCCGTATGAAGCTTAAGTCTCATGTACGGTTTTGTAATAGCGATGGGAATAGTTATGTTATCACCGACTATGATTATCTAATAGTTCAAGTACAATTGATATAGTTGAGGCGCAGTCAAAATATGGTTTTTGGGGTTGGAATCTGTGGCGCCAACCTATAGGGTTTACTGTTTTTTTAATTTCTTCCCTAGCAGAGTGCGAAAGACTACCTTTTGATTTACCAGAAGCAGAAGAAGAATTAGTAGCAGGTTATCAAACCGAATATTCAGGCATAAAATTTGGTTTATTTTACGTTGCTTCCTATCTAAATCTACTAGTTTCTTCATTATTTGTAACAGTTCTTTACTTGGGAGGGTGGAATCTCTCTATTCCGTACATATTAATTCCCCAGCTTTTCGGAATAAATGAAGTGGGTGGAGTCTTTGGAACGACAATTGGTATCTTTATTACATTAGCTAAAGCTTATTTGTTCCTGTTCATTCCTATCACAACAAGATGGACTTTACCTAGGATGAGAATGGACCAACTATTAAATCTTGGGTGGAAATTCCTTTTACCTATTTCTTTAGGTAATCTATTATTGACAACTTCTTCCCAACTCTTTTCACTGTAAAGGCACAGGATATTCTAGATTCATAGCTTCTCTCAAACAAGAGAAAGAAACATCAAATTATTCATAAATATTCAAGATATGTTCCCCATGGTAACTGGGTTCATTAATTATGGCCAACAAACAGTCCGGGCTGCAAGGTATATCGGTCAAAGTTTTATGATTACCTTATCCCATGCGAATCGTTTACCTGTAACTATTCAATATCCTTATGAAAAATTGATCACATCAGAGCGTTTCCGCGGTCGAATCCACTTTGAATTTGATAAATGCATTGCTTGTGAAGTATGTGTTCGGGTATGCCCTATAGATCTACCCGTTGTTGATTGGAAATTGGAAACTGATATTAAAAAGAAACGCTTGCTTAATTACAGTATTGATTTCGGAATCTGTATATTTTGTGGTAACTGCGTTGAATATTGTCCAACGAATTGTTTATCAATGACTGAAGAATATGAACTTTCTACTTATGATCGTCACGAGTTGAATTATAATCAAATTGCTTTGGGACGGTTGCCAATGTCAGTAATTGGAGATTACACAATTCGAACAATTATGAATTTGACTCAAATCAAAAAAGACACGGGTAAACCACTTGATTCAAGAACAATTACCAATTACTAAGATTAAGTTTTGATCTAAAGGAGCGAAACTTCTTTCATTTTTATTAGTCAATAACTCAAAATTCGAACTATGGGGTGGTGAGAATAATGATTTGCTTTGGATTGAAAATGGATTCATATAAATAATATATATTATATATAATATAATAATTTTAAAATTTAATAATATAATAATAATAAAATTAATAATCAATAAATTAAATTTCGAACGAAACTTTTGGATAGAGAAACGGATAGATAAATAGTATCTATCATTCAATTAATAAGTGTATCTATATCAACCCAAACTCCATTAGGTTTAGGAGCGTATCAAAAAAATAGGGTAACTTCTTTTTTTTCCTGGTTTGGTCAATAGGATCATGAAAAATTTCGACTTAATTTATCTCTTATTTTACATAGAATGGATTTGCCTGGACCAATACATGATTTTCTTTTAGTTTTTTTGGGATTGGGTCTTATAGTGGGAGGTCTGGGAGTGGTATTACTTACCAATCCCATTTTTTCTGCTTTTTCATTGGGATTGGTTCTTGTTTGTACATCCTTATTCCATATTCCATCGAACTCCCATTTTGTAGCTGCGGCGCAGCTCCTTATTTATGTGGGAGCAATAAATGTATTAATTGTATTTGCCGTGATGTTTATGAATGGTTCAGAATATTACAATGATTTCCGTCTTTGGACTGTTGGAGATGGAGTCACTTCGCTCGTTTGTACAAGTATTTTTGTTTCACTAATTACTACTATCCCAGATACGTCATGGTACGGTATTCTTTGGACTACAAGGTCAAACCAGATTATAGAGCAGGACTTGATAAATAATGGTCAACAAATTGGGATTCATTTATCAACAGATTTTTTTCTTCCATTTGAACTTATTTCGATAATTCTTTTAGTTGCCTTGATAGGTGCAATTGCTATGGCTCGGCAATACTAAATACTTAGTAATATTAATTAAATTCTACTAATTTAACTAATTAAGGGCTTGTTCTTTTCTTTAAATTCTATTTATTGTTCATGTCTAAAATTAAAAAAATGTAAATGATCTTAGTTAGATCTATTATCTATTACCAATACCTTCTTTTATTACGTACTTTTTAGATTATATTTTAGTTAATTTTAGATTATATTTTAGTTAATTGAATAGGTTGAATTGTTGTTCATATTGAAACGAATCGAGATTGATGAGGAATTGGTCAATGATGCTCGAGCATGTACTTGTTTTGAGTGCCTATTTATTATCCGTCGGTATCTATGGATTGATTACAAGTCGAAATATGGTTCGAGCGCTTATGTGTCTTGAGCTTATACTGAATGCAGTTAATATAAATTTCGTAACATTTTCTGATTTATTTGATAGTCGCCAATTAAAAGGAGACGTTTTCTCGATTTTTGTTATAGCAATTGCAGCTGCTGAAGCAGCTATTGGATTAGCTATTATTTCATCAATTCATCGTAACAGAAAATCAACTCGTATCAATCAATCTAATTTGTTGAATAAATAAATAGTAGTAATCATATACATATAAATAAAAATATAGAACATCCTCCAATTTGAATTGGTATGTGCGACATAAGTATATGGTGCTGTTTGCTAAAACGTAATAAATCAAAGTATCTTGGCCCTCTTTCATGAACAGATCCGGAAGCAGATTGATTCTGGTAAATCGAAAGCATTGATTCGTCTGGTGTCTACAATATATAATTCATTTGCTACTTTACTAGATCGAAAATTTATGATGTTAAAAAAATTTATAAATCCAATGTCACATTCAGTAAAGATTTATGATACGTGTATAGGGTGTACTCAATGTGTACGAGCCTGCCCCACGGATGTATTAGAAATGATACCTTGGGACGGGTGTAAAGCTAAGCAAATTGCTTCTGCCCCAAGAACCGAAGACTGTGTAGGTTGTAAAAGGTGTGAATCTGCTTGTCCGACGGATTTCTTGAGTGTCCGGGTTTATTTATGGCATGAGACAACTCGTAGCATGGGTCTAGCTTATTGATACGTTCCAGAAAATTCCACTTGAATCCATTTTTTTATCTTTACCGACAAAAACCCGTACTCGATAAATTATATTATTTTCTTTCGAGCACGGGTTTTTCTGGTCAAAGTGTATCTTGTCTTTACCACGAATGATTTTCCTTGGTTAACAATAATTGTTGTTTTGCCGATATTCGCGGGTACTTTCATTTTCTTTTTTCCTCATCGAGGAAATAAGGTTATTAGATGGTATACTATTTGTATATGTCTATTAGAACTGCTTCTAACGGCCTATGCATTCTGTTATCATTTCCAATTTGACGATCCGTTAATCCAATTAGAACAGGATTATAAATTTATTAATTTTTTTGGTTTTCACTGGAGACTGGGAATAGACGGACTTTCCATAGGACCCATTTTACTCACGGGATTCATCACTACTTTAGCTACTTTAGCGGCTTGGCCGGTTACTCGAGATTCGAGATTGTTCCATTTCCTCATGTTAGCAATGTACAGCGGTCAAATAGGATCATTTTCTTCTCGAGATCTTTTACTTTTTTTTATCATGTGGGAGTTAGAATTAATTCCTGTCTACCTACTTCTATCCATGTGGGGGGGGAAGAAACGTTTGTACTCAGCTACAAAATTTATTTTGTACACCGCAGGGGGTTCAATTTTTCTCTTAATGGGAGTTCTGGGTATGGGTTTATATGGTTTCAATGAACCAACATTAAATTTTGAAACATCAGCCAATCAATCGTATCCCATGGCATTGGAAATAATATTCTATTTTGGATTTCTTATTGCTTATGCTGTCAAATTGCCGATTATACCCCTACATACATGGTTACCAGATACCCACGGAGAAGCACATTACAGTACATGTATGCTTTTAGCAGGAATCTTATTAAAAATGGGAGCATATGGGTTGGTTAGGATCAATATGGAATTATTACCCCATGCGCATTCTATATTTTCTCCCTGGTTAATGATAGTAGGCGCAATTCAAATAATCTATGCAGCTTCAACATCTCCCGGTCAGCGCAATTTAAAAAAGAGAATTGCCTATTCCTCCGTATCTCATATGGGTTTCATAATTATAGGAATTGGTTCCCTAACTGATACAGGACTCAACGGGGCCATTTTACAAATGATTTCTCATGGATTTATTGGTGCTGCACTTTTTTTCTTGGCAGGAACGAGTTACGATAGAATACGTCTTGTTTATCTCGACGAAATGGGAGGAATAGCTATCCCAATGCCAAAAATATTTACAATGTTCAGCAGCTTCTCGATGGCTTCTCTTGCATTGCCTGGAATGAGTGGTTTTGTTGCTGAATTGGTAGTATTTTTGGGGCTAATTACGAGCCAAAAATATCTTTTAATGCCAAAAATACTAATAACTTTTGTAACGGCAATTGGAATGATATTAACTCCTATTTATTCATTATCTATGTTACGTCAGATGTTCTATGGATACAAGCAATTTTATTTTAAAAATTCTCATTTTTTTGATTCTGGACCGCGAGAACTTTTTGTTTCAATCTGTATCTTTCTACCCGTAATAGGTATTGGTATTTATCCGGATTTCGTTCTCTCACTATCAATTGACAAGGTAGAAGCTATTATATCTAATTACTTTTATAGATAGTTTTCATCAATTAAGGCATATAAAAAGAAAGAAAAATAAGTATTCTTTTTCTTTATCTTAAAAATCTTTTAAGTAAAATTTGTAATTAATTGTAATCGCGTAATCCGATACTTTTGTATGAGTTTTTGAGAACCATTTGAATCACTACTTGATTCAAATGGTTCTCAAAAACTCATACAAACTTTCGTTATATATGCTATTCCTATATATGCTATTCCTACGTATTGTGTATTGTATTCGTAAGGCCTTTTCTTCAATTAGATGTTAATGCGAATGAACCATAACTATGCAGCCCTATTCCTAATAGATTTACTCCAAAATAGCATATCCAAATTATAAAAAATCCCATAGAAGCCACAATTGCAGAATTCGAGCCTTGCAAATTTTCATTTGTTCTAGTATGT